ATCGGAGGAAGATGCGACGATTTTTTCCAGGAAATCCCCAACGAAAAATACACACTATTCCTTCTTTTCGATCGAATCGATCATAACCACTACCTACATTCCACGAAATTGTGCACCACAAATAGGAGCTAATAAAAAGACCGGCGATCCCATAGAAAGACATCACGATCCCTTGTGGAAAAAAAAGAATTTGCTGAGACGGAAATAAAGATATCAAATTTCTACCAAGATAACTAGAAGTTCCAACCAATAAGAATCCTAATGAACCTAAAAAAAGGATAATGGCCCACCAGAAATTACTTGCTTTTCGAGACCCCATTATAGGTTCTATCCATATATGTTCTGATCGCCAACTCATACTTGATCCAGTTGTATTTTATTGAAATTGAGAAAAGACTCCAAATGAATTTGACTTTACTCTTTTTGTTTCCGAAGTAACTCTCATCAACTAGCACTAGTTTGATGTGAACCTTTAGGAGTCATTCATCAAATTGGTTAGATTTAAAATCTAAAATAATAACAGACCTTTCATATGATCCTACTATAGATATCGACATACATATAGATACGCTGACTTTACATTTCAGCCATCCGGCGATCCTGATCTATTTGAAAATAGCTAAAAGTCATTTACCCATATAGCATTTTCTGCAGGCATAAGAGCTTTTCTTTTATGTTCGGTTTTATGTTCGGTGGAAGCCACATGTTATATCATATTCCACGAAATAGATATCTGTGTTATGATACAAGTCTAAGTTTGAAAAAAAAATGGATGAGATTGGATCCCATCGGATCTACACAATCTTGTTTTTTTGAACATGAAGAAATAAAGAAGCCATTGCAATTGCCGGAAATACTAGGCCTATTAAAGGCACAAAAATAGAGGGAAGGTTGAGAGTTATCATAGAATGGGTACCTCGATTTACTATTTTATTTTTACCTGTTTTTATTATTTAAAATGATAAAGATATCTTATAATAATTATAATTAAGAATTGGAATTCTTATTAATTCGTAGATATGGTAGAGAATTACTATCTATAGATAATGCTATAGATAATGAAAATCGAATTCAAAATTAAATTAGTATATATAAGTATATAGTGAGTATATATAATATATCTCTAACTTAGTATATATACTAAGCACAAGGAATGTCGAACTAAATAAATGGACCTATTCATGGTTTTTCTACATGAAAGATATGTATGATAATCGACTTTCATATTATTCTTCTTTTCTTCGTCTTTTGTTCTTGTCTTCTAATTTAATAAAGAAAAAGTTTCTTACAAATTATCGAAAGATTCGTTAGAATCCAATCCAACCGGGATTTCTAGTCAAAATGGGATTCTCGGAAGATATAGAAAGATGTAAAACTCTATTCTATATTTTCATTATATATACATATGTAAGACGGGAATAGGAAATTCGTTTTATTCGCCTAATTTCATGAAAAGAAGAATTCACTCTTTTATTTTGTTGATAGAGGGTTGTTGATTAGTAATCAACAATATAGGTAAAAAAAAAGAGTTATCCGAAACTTTTGATTCTTTCTACAAGTAGATCTTATGTCACCAAATAAAACTCAATTCTTTTTATTTTTACTTGGATTCCTATAAACTAACTACTTGTTTGCTACAAATAAAATAATTGAACTTAATGTTCTACTTGATTGAATTTTGATTCAAAGGAAAGAAAGCGTGGAGCTGAAATAATTCACTTAGAACGCTTTTTAAAAGATTACGTGGTACGATTAGATCGAATAAGCCCTTCTGGAATAAATATTCAGCCGCTTGTGAACCTTCAGGTACTGTTTTATTTAATGTTTGTTCAATTACTCTTTTACCTGCAAATGCAATGTAGGCATTGGGTTCAGCAATAATGATATCCCCCAACATACCAAAACTCGCTGTCACCCCACCAGTAGTAGGAGATGTAAGGATTGATACATAGAATAACTTTTTATTTGATTGATAATCATATAAAGCAGAAGAGATTTTAGCCATTTGCATCAAGCTCAAACTTCCTTCTTGCATGCGTGCCCCCCCGGAAGCACACACTATAATAAGAGGTAGAAATTTCTTAGTAGCGTACTCAATCAAACGTGTGATTTTCTCCCCGACTACGGATCCCATACTACCCCCCATAAACTGAAAATCCATAACCCCAAGTGCTACGGGAATACCGTTTAGTTGACCTATGCCTGTTTGAACAGCCTCAGTTAATCCTGTCTTTCTTTGATAAGAATCAATACGATCCTTATAAGGCTCCTCCTCCGAATGAAATTCAATGGGATCCAGAGAGACCATGTCTTCATCCATAGGATCCCAAGTACCTGGATCAATCGAAAGTTCGATTCTATCTGAACTACTCATTTTCAAATGATATCCACATTGTTCACAAATATTCATTTTTGATTTAAAAAATTTTTTATAATTTAATCCATAACAATTTTCGCATTGAACCCACAAATGCCTGTATTTTTGAGTTACATCGAGATC